TTAGCAAGAACTTGTTTCAGTTGCATATCATAAGGAATTCGAACAACTGCTTCAAATACAGTATCAGGAAGTACAGCTTGCGGAACTTCAATATCCACGGGCTTATTAGCTAAATGGCAATTGGCACATACAATTCGCCCAGTTGCTTCTCGTGGATTTTCATAACCCTGCTGCGCAAAAATGGGATATGCATTTGAAATAGATGCTCGAGTTATTACATATATCATGATCGATACATAAATGGATCGAGTCATCTGTTCTTTTACCCAAGAAAAAGTATTTCTATTTTGCATGGTCCAATCATTGATCCCAGAATTTCTACAATAAATTCGATAGGTAGCTAGTAGAATTCCCTATCCACAAGTTTGCCATTGTATTGATTGTACTGAAAGAATTGTACTGGTGGAATATAGTATGAATACCTTGAATTGAAAAGGTAGAAAGTATAAAGAATAAGTAAGATTTAAAATGATTTCTTTATAAACGAAGAAGAATTCTGATTTGATTGATATCAAAAGATCTAATGAATTCTTCATTCATTCATTGAATGATAAATTACTACAAGCGAAGGAGATACACGATTTAAAAAATGGAAGATCCAATATTTCACAATTGTATCTAGAATCACTGGAAAAGTGGAAACAAGACCAGATATAATCTGATCATTCTGAGCCAATCCAAAATCGTTGTAGATCGAACCAATCATTAGTTCCCAACCATGGGTCGAGTGAAATCCGATCCATAAATCAGTAACTAAAAGAATTGAAAAAGCTTTGATTGTATCACTTAAGTTATAGAGAAATTCCTGAATCCAAGAATTTAGAATGAAAAGTTCTTCATTACCCATAACAAAATAACCACTTAGAATAGCGAAACAGATTAGATTTGTAGAGAAATGCAAAATGATATGGAAATGAGATTCATTGTGTCTTTGGACCAATTGTATCGTTTCCTTGTGCATTCCTATACGAAGCCTTTGCATATGTGTCTCCGAGTACTCTTTTATCATCTCGTCCAACAGGAATAGTTCTTCTAATTCCATAAATCTTTCTAGAACATTTTTCTCTTGAATATCATTCAAGAGGATTTCGGATTGCCTGGTATTCCACCAATTAAGAACCCAAGTTTCTAGACATTTATTAAATGAGAGAGAAACCCACCAGGGCAAAAAGAGTATAGACACAAGATATGGGAGGGAAGCCAATGCTTTCTTTTTTTTCATTCTGTATCTGTGATGTGAATTGTTAATGAACCTGTTTCATTCGTCGATTCAATCTGAGATTTCTATGAAGCACGAGTTCTATAACAAGAGCCTATAACTCTAACAAGAACAAGGTATCGAACCTATGGATCTTTTCCTATTTTTGTTTTTGTGTAAGAATTGAGTCCTTGGATCTAGAATAATCTAGAATAGAACATAGAAGAAACATAGAAGAAGGGCCCTTTTCGAATGAAAATAAAGAAGAAATTCTTTCCATATTCCAGAGATCTCAATTAGGCAAATTGGAACCGATTTCCTCTTCATTTCTTTCGATGAAGACTCGAAAACCCATTTGAACTAACAAATATAATTTGGATTTAAAGACGAACCCTACCGGATCCTTTCATTCTTTTCTTTCTATTTCGAATTCGAAAGATTTCACTGTCTAACCGCAGCGCGGGGATAGGGTATCAATTCAAAGGCCTAAAAAGAGGAATTATGTTTTAAGAAAACAAAAGACATGTTAGGATATTTGATGAATCTATACTTATTTCTTAGACCTTTTACTAGTATAAAGAGTGAAGATGGACGCCATGCGTATGCGTATACAAAATAGTTTTTGTGTACAAATAGTTTATATTCTCCTTAATCTATTTTAAAATAGATTTTATTTGATTAGTTATATTAGATTTTATTAGAATTGTTCCATATACGTCCTCCTGCTTTTGAGATATATTAAGTTCCTTCTCTCATGCTGAGATTTATTCTTCAGTTCATTTCAAAATACTTCAATGGGTACGCGCAAGAAATAGGCCAATTCGGCAGCTTTTTGTTCAATTTCTCGTGGAGTCAAATTCTCATCAGTACGAGTCAAGGGAATGGCTCCTTGGCCCCGGATTTCCATATAAAGGACACGACGAGGAAAAAGACCCTCTCTCACCTCCATTCTGATTGATTGGATATCTTTCAGAAAGAAACGAAGGAAGATGCGACGATTTCTTCCAGGAAATCCCCAACGAAAAAGGGACATTATCCCTTCTTTTCTATCGAATCGGTCATAACCACTACCTACATTCCATGAAATTGTGCACCACAAATAAGAACTAATGAATAGACCTGCGATCCCATAGAAAGACATCACGATCCCTTGTGGGAAAAAAAGAATTTGCTGAGACGGAAATACGGATATCAGATTTTTACCAAGATAACTGGAAGTTCCAACCACTAAGAATCCTAGTGAACCTAAAAAAAGGATAAAGGCCCAGCAAAAATTACTTGTTTTTCGAGACCCCGTTATAAGTTCTATCCATATATGTTCTGATCGCCAGTTCATACTATACTAGATCCAGTTGCATTCGATTGGAATTGAGAGAATAACCCAAATGGATTTGACTCGACTTTTCTTGCTTGATCCCGAAGTAACTTTCATCAACTAGCAGTATTCCGACGGGAACCATTAGGAATAATTGGTTAGATACATTGAGTTTCTATTTCAAAGATTTTTCAAAAAAGATTTGCTGATCATTTTGAATTTAATCATTTAATTGATTAAGCTATAACCGCATATACATACATTTATGCGTATATTATGTATCGGCATACATAACAAAACAACTCTTCCATTTGTTTTCGGAAAGGCTACATATCGTATATCCTACCATGCATATTACATTAAAAAAGTATCTGTATGATGATCCAGTGTTGAAATAAATTGATGAGATTTTGTCCCATCGTATTTAGACAATCTTATTTCTTTGGACATAAAGGGATAAAGAAGCCATTGCGATTGCCGGAAAGACTAAGCCCACTAAAGGAACAAAAATAGAGGGAAAGTTCAAATCTATCATAGAATGGGTACCTCGATTTCATATTTGTACCTATATATAATTCTAAATTATAATTATAAAGATATCTTATGATAAGTCTATCTATTAGAAAGAATATGAAGATAATCAATAACGAATGTAGAACTAAATGAAGTGTACCTATTCCTCTTTCTACACGAATATGTATGAGAATCCGCTTTCAGAAATTGGATTCTTCTTCTCCCATCTTTATCTTCATCTTCTTTCTATCTTTCCTTTCAAAACACCTTTTTTGTTTTGAAAGGAAAGATAGAAAAGAGTTTCTTATGAGTTCCCGACTTTAACCAATCTGATCGATCAAACAGAGATTCCTAGTGAAAAACGGGGGTTCTCAGTAAATAGAAAGAACTTCTATATTCTTCTTATTTGTTATTTGAATATTTCTATTTGATTTATTTTATTTGAGATTTATTCTTTATTTTTCTTTCATATTTTCTTTTCATTTTTTCGATATTCTTTTTTATCTATTTTCGTGGTTCTATATATGAATATGTCAATATGAATATGTCAAAAGGACGGAGAAAATTCTTTTGATTTCCCGGATTTCTCGGAAGGAGAAAGAAACTCTTTTTTATCTTGTCGATAGAGGGATGCTTAATGCTTATTCCTAATCAGGAAGAGAGGTAGAATAAAAAAAGGATCCGGGGCAAAAAGTAATTATCCAAAACTTCTGACTCTTACTACACTTATAACTGATGTTCCCAAAGAAAACACCATCTTCTTAGTTTTGTTTTTTAATTAGAATGAACTAAATGCTTATTCACTACAAATAAAAATAACTGAAGCTAGTGCTATACTTCCATTTTAAAATGAAGAATTTGAATCTTTTCTCTTTTTTTAATCTTGATTCAAAGGAAGGAAACCATGTAGCTGAAATAACTCATTCAGAACACCTTTTAAAGGATTACGTGGTACGATTGGGTCGAATAAGCCCTTATGGAATAAATACTCAGCCGCTTGTGAACCGTCGGGTACTGTCTTTTTCAATGTTTGTTCAATTACTCTTTTCCCCGCAAACGCAATGTAGGCATTAGGTTCAGCAATAATGATATCTCCCAACATACCAAAACTTGCTGTAACTCCGCCAGTTGTAGGAGATGTAAGGATTGATACATAGAATAACTTTTTATTTGATTGATAATCATATGAAGCAGAAGATATTTTAGCCATTTGCATCAAGCTCAAACTCCCTTCTTGCATGCGTGCTCCTCCAGAAGCACACACAATAATGACAGGTAGAGATCGATTAGTAGCATACTCGATCAAACGGGTGATTTTCTCACCTACTACGGATCCCATACTACCTCCCATAAACTGAAAATCCATAACTCCAATTGCTATGGGAATACTATTTAGTTGACCTACGCCCGTTTGAACAGCTTCAGTTAAACCCGTTTTTGTTTGATAAAAATAGATGCGATCTATATAAGGTTCCTCCTCTGAATGAAATTCAATGGGGTCCATAGAGACCATATCTTCATCCATAGGCTCCCAAGTGCCAGGATCAATAAAAAGTTCGATTCTATCTGAACTACTCATTTTCAAATGATATCCGCAGTGTTCACAAATATTCATTTTTGACCTAAAAGATTTTTTATAATTTAATCCATAACAATTCTCGCATTGAACCCATAACTGTTTGTATTTTGTATTTATATCAAAATCATTAGATTTTCCTCTTCTATTGAAATAACTGCTACTAGTTTTGATACTAGAATCTCCACTTTCAATACTACTTAGACTTTCCGTACAAATGAAACTATAAATGTAACTGTCGATACCACTGTAAATGTCACTATTAAGACTGATTTCAAAACGAAGATAACTATCAATGCAACTATTAATGTGATTATTCCAATTAGATTGAGTATCATACATGGAATAATAATAGTAGTAATTACTACTATCACTATTCAAATAACTAGAAAAAAGAA